CCTTCAGATAAATGGAAAACTCCAGAGTCTATCTTCCCCCCGCTCAAAGAAAAAAAGTATTTTTTATTGAGTTTTCTCTCGTAGAAAGAGAGATAATTTCCTATTTTTTTCGTTAAAGTCTATAAAAAAATACAAGACTGGAAATGAAAGTCTCTTTTTCGCATCCATTCTTCATTACACCGTCGTAACCAAAATTAGGATGCAGCGATATAGAAATGTTTGGGACATGAAACCACGATCTGATAGCTATACATCGAAATAGACTTCGATAGATAGAAATTCATCTTGATCCGGAATTAAAGAAAGATAATGGAAATCGCTCTTATCTTGTGACTTGGAAGAAAGGTTTCTCCGTAGAGGGAGGGAATAACAATTTTTTTCCCTAGAAAATCTAGGAACAAGAAGATTGAATCGGAAATTTCGACAAATTCTTTCAAAGTTCAAAGAAATGAAATTCAAAAAGGGGGTGGTGTTCTAATTCAAATTCCATCTCTATCGAATTTGAATATCAGAATAGCGGATCTAGTCAGAATTAAATGGGTCAGGTCCACTTACTTTTTCTTTTGTTGATTTCGAATCCTTTCAATGCAAAGGTATAATGGAAAATAGGGATTTTTAGTGATTCAAGGGGCGGCTTATGCTTATTTCGAATAATGAAAATTTACCGAATAACTGTTCCACTTCTAACTAGAACTACTATACTCTAACTCAGTATAAAGCCCCCTATCGGATTTGAACCGATGACTTACGCCTTACCATGGCGTTACTCTACCACTGAGTTAAAAGGGCTTATTTTATTTAATTACCAAACGAGTCTGTATAGAAAACCTCTATATGCGCAAAGATTCTATATAGCCATTCTATATCTATATTATACTCTATACTTCTATTTCTATAATTCTATTATAATTATACATATATATAGAATATATGCAGGAGACTCCTAGTGGGTAGTTACTTATTTTTGTTTTTGAATAATCAAATGGATTTGCCTAACAGGTCGAAGGTAAAATGAATTGTTTCAAGACCGGTCCCCTTTTCTTTGATCCCTATCAAAAAAAAATTCACGTCGTTGATACATAACATCCATGTACACTTACCGATTGGACGGAAAAAAAATTCAAGATATTTCATCGAATGATGAGATTCGACTTGTCTCCTTGAACTAAAGTCTTAGAGAAATTTTTCGATAACTTCTTGATTCCGCTTACTAGATTTATTTTAGTAGAGTTATAGGGTTATATAGCGAATGTCAATTCTAATGTCTAATGAATGATTCATGAATAGGAATGACGAATCCAAAAATTCTAGACCATTCTGAAAAATGGAAAGATCCTTTGGATCTAATCATTCCATTATATTGTATTGACAATTTCAAAAAATTGATCATACTATGATCATAGTATCAGGTAGGTTGGTCAAGTCGGCCCCCATCGTCTAGTGGTTTAGGACATCTCTCTTTCAAGGAGGCAACGGGGATTCGAATTCCCCTGGGGGTAGGGTACTACGAAAGGAAGTTGATCGTGGATTACCAATAAGCCGAAAATTCATTTTTCCTGGGTCGATGCCCGAGCGGTTAATGGGGACGGACTGTAAATTCGTTGGCAATATGTCTACGCTGGTTCAAATCCAGCTCGGCCCAATAATGCGCCAATCCACCATGAGATTGTATAAACCCCGATACGAAGATAAAAAAGAATAAAATTTTCTGCTAGATCCCTTATTTCACTGGGATTGTAGTTCAATTGGTCAGAGCACCGCCCTGTCAAGGCGGAAGCTGCGGGTTCGAGCCCCGCCAGTCCCGACGGATCCAATAAATGCATAAATTCATTTTTCCCTTTCTATGAACTAGTAAAGGGTGTCGGGGGACATACTCTCATTTCCAAAGCAAAGGGGAGTCCTTATTTCTTTTTTCTTTACTTTTTTTTTCGTTTCGCTTTTATTGTTTGTTTAGGTTTGTAACTATGTGATTAATCGAAGTGGAGAGGCAATCTGATGATCCTTCAGCGGATGATTGTCCAAGGAAGACGCAAGGTAGGTTATAGACAAAAACAAAGAAACCAATGCTAAATAAAGAAATTTTCGATTGATTGGGTCAGGAATCCAAATTTGGATTCGGTATGGATAAAAGAACTTCCTATGTTATACTAATCAAGTCCCAACGACGAATTGATTTGATAGATCAGATATTGTTATTCATGATATTGATCCTATTCAATATCATCGAGAGGTAATTCATTGAATTTAGAGACGAAAGATTTATCATCTCTAGGGGATTAAATCCCGAGTTATTGCGAAGTAAAAAAACCAATGAGATTATGGAAGTAAATATTCTTGCATTTATTGCTACTGCACTATTCATTCTAGTTCCTACCGCCTTTCTACTTATCATTTACGTAAAAACAGTCAGTCAAAATGATTAATTTAATTGCATTTTCAAATTAATGTGAATGAAACTTTTCCTCTGAGTTCTGATCAAAAATTGACGAAGTCCAATGAAAAGGATTCGAATTTCACGTCTTCACTTAAATGAAATGAGCGCACTAGAATCGGAAGTATTCTAAGAGATAGATGGGATAGTAAGAAAGAACTAGATGAATCCTTCTACCATCCCATCTATCTCTTAGTCTATAAACTTAGTCTCTAAAGTTCTAATCTAGAATCTAGAATAAAGATAAAGGTTTAAGTTTCGATAGATCAATCTACAATATTAATATTTTCTTCATAGACGTGGAAATTAATTCCATATATTCTATGGAATTGACATAACACCCAATTTGCTACATCTATTTGTTCCGATCAATCGGAAGAAATTCTTATCTTAGGATTCGAATTCCTTTCAATAAAAATAAAGAAGAGGAAACCTCACCGATTTTTAACGCCCAAACGATGATATGAAATAAAATAGCATAAATCGCCTTTCTCAAATTACGCTAAATGCCCAATAGGTGTGTATGTGATTCGTCCGAGGCAAGATCTTATTATTGCATAGTCTCTTGTTAGACAACCACTATCTCTATATCATTTCTCATAGAGAGTGCGTATACACTTACCAAAACGAGTTCTTCTTTGAACAGTAAAGAGGAAAAGAAATCAAAAAAAGGTCCGGCCTTCCTCACTATCCACCTATATCTATAAAGATAGTAAGAACCCATTCCACTGATTGAAATAGAAAATTTCGGAAGAATTTAGAATTTTAGGTTGGAATAAATTTCCAACCATCAGAATCCCTTTCTTTTCGAAATACAAGCATGGGAATCGCTGAAATATCTCTTTGATTGAAAGAGTATGATTCATATCATAGATTACTTCATTGGATTCCAATGAGATTCGAAATTCGGAGATTTGTAGTTTAAATAGTTCAAAACGCGTTGCAGAACGATCTATAAAACAATTGCTACGGTTTGATTCTTGAACTCAGTTAGTAGTCCTTCTAGAGTCCACTTCTTCCCCACACTACGAGTGAAAGGGAAAATGTAAAGACTACCATTAAAGCAGCCCAAGCGAGACTTACTATATCCATGTGAATTATGTCCCCTATCTCTATCTCTATAAATACAAAGCAATTATTCCATTATTCCTCATTAATAATATAATAGTTGAACCGATGGTGCAGAGTCAAAAAGGGATTCTGACCGAACACTATTGAGAAAGCAATCCAAAAAATCGATTATGATTTCGAATTGGGGAAGATTAAACAATTAAACACAAGTAAAATATAAAATACGCGGTACCATCCGAAGGGAATGAGAACATGTAGGAATAAAAAGAAGAAGATCCATTTTTTTTGTTTTGTTGACCTTCGGAAGTCAACACAGAAGGGGAGAAATCACTAAAAAAGGGAAATCACTATCTAATACAGACCAGACCTCTATTTCTCCATTTGCGTACCCTCTTTCCCGATTATCGCTGTGAAACAGGGGTATCGGCTAGGGCTTGCTGAAAAGAGAGCCTTTCTTTTTGTCCCTTTTTCTATAAAAAAAAAAAAAAAAATCAATCCAATCTAATATGGATTGTATACCTGAACACCCAGAGATTCTTGTGAGTCCGCAGTATAGAAAGCAACCTCTGGCCCTTTCCAAAACTATTAATTGAATTTCCTATCAGGCTCTACAATCTGAGTCAAGATCCAGCCATTAGACACTCCCTTAGTATATAGTTAGTATATAGTTAATATATAGATAGAAGGGAATCTGAAGTCTTAATAGCCCTTCTACCGTGGAACCGTGGATTCGAATATTTCCTTGAATCCTCGTTCGCATCTAGGATTCACAATCTTTTTTTTAAAGACCTTCCGATCACATGCTTAGAATCAAACAAAGCATCGACGGTCTGTTTCCTATGTCTGCTTCTACCGGGGAAGAATTCTGCGAATTCTATCAGCAGAACAGAAGAGAAGCAGAGATTTCAAGTTTTTTGTTGATCAGGCGACACCCGGATTTGAACTGGGGAAAAAGGATTTGCAGTCCCCCGCCTTACCACTCGGCCATGTCGCCAAAATTCTAGAAAATAGATGAAAATTTTCCCAAATTACTGAATTCTTATTGTACTTGCATTTTTACTCCTGTTTTCCGTAATCCTTTTCCTAAAAGAAGGACCCCTTTTGATTGCATTTGATCCATCCCTTCGATTGATTTATAGTATCTGAAAATACACAATGCCAAAAAAATTCTCTCGCTTTTCTATTGCGAAACCAAATATGTATTTTCAGCCGACTAATTTGAACCAGTACCTCTTGATTACTTCCTTCTAATTCATGAACAATTCTGGGATTTGACTCTCAAATTGTGTTTTCCTAATGACCTAAAAAAATACAAAATTAGACAGAATCAATTAGTATTTATTTTTTCAATCAAAAATGCCTTTCAATTTGAACAATTTGAATTCTAACAAAACATATGAGCGTATGTAAACTCTAGAACATAAATTGTTCCATATATATCTATTATCTAGATATGTTGTCGATAGGGAATTATCATATATCCTACTACTACTTCAAT